AGTGCGAAAATTGGTGAGTACAACCAACTATCGTGAAGAATTTCATCTTTGGACCAAAAACAAGCAAGAGGCGGAATACCACAAAGAGAAAGTGTACCTAAGAAAAAAGTAGTTTTTGTAATTGGAACATATTTTGTTAAACCTCCCATAAGAACCATATTCTGACTTTTCTCTGGTGAATATCCAACAATAGGTTCCATTGAATGAATAATGGATCCGGATCCTAAAAACAATAAAGCTTTAGAATAGGCATGGGTGATCAAATGAAATAAAGCAACTCGATAAGAACCTATACCTAGAGCTAACATAATATAACCCAATTGAGACCTTGTAGAATAGGCTAAACTTCTTTTAATGTCTCTTTGGGCAAGAGCTAAAGTAGCTCCTAAAAGCACTGTTATTATACCTACTAAACAAATGAGATTCATTATGTAAGGTATAACTATGAAAAGAGGAAGAAGCCGAGCTACAAGAAAAATTCCTGCTGCTACCATAGTAGCAGCGTGTATAAGAGCCGAAATAGGAGTGGGTCCTTCCATGGCATCAGGTAACCATACGTGAAGGGGGAATTGTGCGGATTTAGCAACTGCACCGACAAATAATAAAAGGGCACATAAAGTAACAAATAAAGAATTAACCCCATTATTATGGATCAAGGTATTCACTATTTGGAACAAATCCCGAAATTCGAAACTACCAGTTATCCAATAAAATCCTAAGGTTCCTAATAATAAACCAAAATCTCCTATACGATTAGTTACAAAAGCTTTTTGACAAGCACTTGCTGCAACGGGTCGTGTGAACCAAAAACCTATCAATAAATATGAACACATTCCCACTAGTTCCCAAAAAATATAAATTTGTATCAAATTGGAACTAGTAACTAATCCCAACATTGAAACATTGGAAAAACTCATATAAGCAAAAAATCTCAAATATCCTTGGTCGTGAGACATATAATTGTCACTATAAATAAAAACCAGGATCCCAACAGTAGTAATTAGTATTGACATAATAGAAGTAAGTGGATCAATCAAGTGTCCGAACTCTAATAAAAAATCATTATTGATGGTCCAAGACCATAGATATTGATAGGTCAAACTTCCATTTATTTGCTGAATAGATAGATTGGCTGAAAACCACATAGATATACTTAGTAGTAAAACACTTAGGAAAGCCCACATACGACGAAGATCTTTTGTTGCTGTCGGAATAAGTAGAAGTCCAAATCCTATTGACATAGTAACTGGGAGCGGAAAAAGGGGTATTATCCATGCATATTTATATGTATATTCCATAAGAAAACAAATTATTCCTTTTTCTTATAATTATTTTCGATTCACCAATTATTATTTCTTTATCTCTTTCTATTTTTATTTTCTTATTTATTCTCTTTTATTCTTTTTTTCTATTTGAAGGTAAGAAAATAATATTTAAGTTCTTTTTTGAAATTTATGGAATGAATTAAGTATAGATAATAACTAATAAAAAGAAATTTCTTTTGAACAATATATGTCTTTCACATACAACGATAAAAAGGAGTCACTTACCTTTTGAATGGCAGTTCCAAAAAAACGTACTTCTATGTCAAAAAAGCATATTCGTAGAAATCTTTGGAAAAAAAAAGGATCTTTAGAGGCAGTAAAAGCTTTTTCTTTAGCTAAATCTATTTCCACCGGAAAGTCAAAAAGTTTTTTTGTGCGACAAAAAAAAGTCTTGGAAAAATCTTAATTGACATGTTTCAAAGAACTTCCAAATTTCCATTTTTGAATTGGAAGACAAATAATTAAATTTTACTAATGTATTGTATTTCACTTCCCCTTATTAGTTAGAACTAGGTAATATGAAAAATAAGAATCTTTCTGTCTACTTGATTCAAAGTACACAGTATTTTTTTTATAGTCTTTCTATATTTCTATTATATTCTATTTATTGAAATTGATATTGATTGATATTCAATTTGTGATATGGTTTTTCTTTGCTATGAATTGTGCTTTTCTATTTTGAAAAGCACAATTACGATAGACAAGGAAGAATTTGAATATTTCATTCTACTTTCTACTAAGGTGTTGGGTCTCAAAATCATTAGAAAAATTTATGAATTTTATACCCCGACTGAGAACGAAACTTTTGAGTTCTGATTGTTCGGGATAAACAAGAATTGGGTTTCTAGTACGGAAAAATTGATTCTTAAAACTGAATCTACGAATATGAAGATGCTAATTAAATATTATTGATATTGAACATTTCCATATGAATGGAAATGCATCTTTCTTCATTGTTTCCTAAACCCTATTGAATATCGACAATTCAACATTCATTTCCTTATTATTATTTAAGGTAAGCCGCCATGGTGAAATTGGTAGACACGCTGCTCTTAGGAAGCAGTGCTAGAGCATCTCGGTTCGAGTCCGAGTGGCGGCATAAGGCATAAATAAGAATTATTATTAATTCTTAATATTCTAATATTAATATTATAGATTAATATTATAGAATAATATAGACACAATAGATCTAATAGAATATAAAATATAGAAAATATTCTATTTGAGATTCTATTTAATCCCCTCCCCGATTTCAATTATTTTAAAGGGAATCTTCTTTATGATATTTGCGACTTTAGAACATATATTAACTCATATTTCTTTTTCGATCATCTCAATTGTGATTCTAATTCATTTGATGAACTTATTAGTCTACGAAATCGAAGGATTACGTAATTCGTCAGAAAAAGGGATGATAGCTACTTTTTTCTCTATAACAGGGTTTTTAGTTATTCGTTGGATTTCTTCGGGACATTTTCCTTTAAGTAATTTATACGAATCGTTAATCTTCCTTTCATGGAGTTTATCCATTATTCATATGATTCCGTATCTTGGGAATCATAAAAATGATTTAAGCGCAATAACTGCACCAAGTGTTATTTTTACCCAAGGTTTTGCCACGTCAGGTCTTTCAACTGAAATGCAGAAACCCGTAATATTAGTGCCTGCTCTACAATCTCAGTGGTTAATAATGCATGTAAGTATGATGCTCTTGAGCTATGCAGCTCTTTTATGCGGATCGTTATTATCAGTTGCTCTTATAGTGATTACATTTCAAAAAAGAATCGATTCTTTTTTGAAAAACAATAATTTTTTAAGTTTAAGGAAGTCGTTTTTCTTTGGTGATATGGAATATTTGAACGAAAAAGGAAGTGTATTAAAAAAGACTTATTTTCTCTCATTTCAAAATTTTTACAAATATCAATTAATTCAGCGTTTGGATTATTGGAGTTATCGTGTCATTAGTTTAGGATTTACCTTTTTAACCATAGGCATTCTTTCTGGAGCAGTATGGGCTAATGAAGCATGGGGTTCGTATTGGAATTGGGACCCTAAGGAAACTTGGGCATTTATTACTTGGACCATATTTGCAATTTATTTACATACTAGAAAAAATTCAAAATTGCAAGATCAAGGTACAAATTCGGCATTTGTAGCTTCTATAGGATTTCTCCTAATTTGGATATGCTATTTTGGGATCAATATATTAGGAATCGGGTTCCATAGTTATGGTTCATTCCAATTACTATCTAATTGAATAAAATAAACTACATAAAGAATACATAAAAAAATCGTCTGATACACAATGAAATTTTGTGCAAGTTTTTGAGAACCTTTTAAATAGAGGAATTATTCAAATGGTTCTCAAAAACTAAAAACTTTAGATGTATCTCATTAAAATTTTAATTCACCCTTCTTTTTTTTTTCATTGTAACAACGAAGAATCGTTAAAATATGAAAGTCAAAGAATTCTAAGACTTTCTTTTCAATTAATGAAATTCATTTCATTTAATATGAAATATAAAAAACAATTAGTATCTATAAAAATAATTAGATAATAGAACTTGTACCTTGTCAACCGATAACGGGAGAACGAAATCAGGATAAATACCAATTCCTATTACAGGTAGAAAGATACAGATCGAAACAAATAGTTCTCGTGGTCCAGAATCAAAAAAATTCGAATTTGGAATATTGAATAGCTTGTATCCATAGAAAATCTGACGTAACATAGATAATAAAAAAATAGGAGTTAATATCATTCCAATTGCCATTACAAAAGTAATCAAAATTTTTGGCATTGGGATAGATATCCCCCCCATCTCTTCGAGATAAACAAAACATATTCTATCACAACTTGTTCCTGCTAAGAAAAAAAGTGCAGCACCAATCAATCCATGAGAAAGTATTTGTAAAATGGCTCCATTAAGTCCCATGCCAGTTATAGAACCAATTCCTATAATTATGAAACCCATGTGAGATACGGAAGAATAAGCAACACGTTTTTTTAAATTGCGTTGACCAAGAGAGGTTGAAGCTGCATAAATGATTTGTATTGTTCCTACTATCACCAACCAGGGAGATAATCTAGAATGAGCGTGAGCTAATAATTCCATATTGATCCGAATCAATCCATATGCTCCCATCTTTAATAAGATTCCAGCTAAAAGCATACATGTACTGTAATGTGCTTCTCCGTGGGTATCTGGTAACCATGTATGTAGGGGTATCATCGGCGATTTGACAGCATAAGCAATAAGAAAACCAAAATATAGTATTATTTATAATGCTGCAGGATACGATTTATTAGCTCATTTTTCTAAATCTAATGTTGGTTCATTGGAACCATATAAACCTATACCTAGAACTCCTATTAAGAGAAAAATGGAACCTCCGGCAGTGCAAAAAATCAACTTTGTAGCCGAGTACAGGCGTTTTTTTCCTCCCCACATGGATAAAAGTAAATAAACAGGAATTAATTCTAATTCCCACATGATGAAAAAAAGTAAAAGGTCTCGAGAAGAAAATGATCCTATTTGGCCACTATACATTGCTAACATCAAGAAATAGAAAAATCGCGGATTTAGAGTAACTGGCCAAGCTGCTAAAGTAGCTAAAGTAGCTAAAGTAGTGATAAATCCTGTCAGTAAAATGGGTCCTATGGAAAGTCCATCGATTCCCAGTCTCCAGTGAAAATCAAAAAGATTGATCCATTTCAAATCCTCCTTCAATTGGGTTAATGGATCGTCCAATTTGAAATGATAACAAAATACATAGCTCATTAGAAGGAGCTCTAGTATACATATACATATAGTGTACCACCTATACACCTGATTTCCCCTATGAGGGAAAAAGACAATTGAAGAACCCGCGAATATGGGCAAAACAAGAAGTATTGTTAACCAAGGAAAATAACTCGTGATAAAGACAAGAGAAAATTAGACCAGAAAAGCCCGTGCTCGGGAGAAGAATAATATATTTTCTTTTCTCGAGCACGGGCTTTTGTCAGTAAAGAGGAATCAACTGATTCAAGTGGAGTTTTTTGTCAAATATCAATAGGAAAGACCCATGCTGCGAGTTGTTTCATGCCATAAATAAACACGGACACTCAAAAAATCCGTTGGACAAGCGGATTCACATCTTTTACAACCTACACAATCCTCGGTTCTTGGGGCAGAAGCAATTTGCTTAGCTTTACATCCGTCCCAAGGTATCATTTCCAATACATCCGTGGGACAAGCTCGAACACATTGGGTACATCCTATACATGTATCATAAATCTTTACTGAATGTGACATTGGGTCTATAAATTCCAATTTTGAACACAAAAGATTTTCAATCTGGTAAAATAAGAAAATGAAATAAATCATATATTTTTATTGTAGACACCAGACGAATCAATGATTTATAAAAATCTTAAGAATTAATCTATTTTTTAATCTGTTTATGATAAAGGGCCAAGATACTTTGATTTCCATTTCAATAACCATTAAATATGAGAATATGAGTTTACAAATTCAATTCATGTTAATTTTACTTAATTTTACTATATATCTATATAGATATAGAAATCTAATATTTTATAAATAGAATAGAATATAGAAATCTAATTCAGGATATGATAATATATTATATATCAAATCAATACATTTGTTATTAGGTTAGTGATAGAATAGGTTAGTAACTCTAAATCATAAATCTATATGAAAAAATATAAGAAAATAAATAAGAAAATAATATGAATAGAATTCAATAGAATATTTTTAGAATATTTTAAAAGTCTTATGTTTTTCTTTATATGGGAAAATAGAAGAATTATGACTAATTATTCAGCAAATTCGATTGATTGATACGAGTTGATTTTCTGTTACGATGGATCGACGAAACAATAGCTAGCCCAATAGCTGCTTCAGCAGCTGCAATGGCTATAACAAAGATTGCAAAAATTTCTCCTTTTAATTGTCGACTATCAAATATATCGGAAAATGTGACGAGATTTATATTCACCGAATTCAGTATAAGCTCAAGACACATAAGTGCTCTAACCATGCTTCGGCTTGTGATCAGTCCATAGATACCGATAGAAAATAAATAAACACTTAGACAAAGTACATGTTCTAACATCATTGATAAATTCCTCATCTATCTCAATTCATTTCAATATGAGAACAAAAATTAAACCGATTCAGTTGACTAGAATAGAAGAATTACAGAACAAAAGAAGATATTCACAGTAGATTGAGATTCAATCCATTTTCATTCTTGAAATTTCAAGAATGAAGTTCTTATTAGACTAGATTCTTGATATTAGATTATTGACGAGCCATAGTAATTGCACCTATCAAAGAAACTAAAAGAATTATAGAAATGAGTTCAAAAGGAAGATAAAAATCTGTGGATAAATGAATCCCAATTTGTTGAACGTTACTTATTAAGTCCTTTTCTATAATCTGATTTGATCTTGTAGTCCGAAAAATTCCGTACCATGACGTATTTGGGATAGTAGTCATTAATGAAAAAAAATACTTGTACAAACCAATGAAGTGATTCTATCTCCAATGGTCCACAAATAGGAATCATTGGAATATTCTGAATCGTTCATGAACATCACAGCAAATATGATTAATACATTTATGGCTCCCACATAAATAAGGAACTGCGCGGCAGCTACAAAATAGGAATTCAATGAAATATAGAATAAGGATATACAAACGAGAACCAATCCCAATGAAAAGGCAGAATCAATGGGATTGGTAAGTAATACTACTCCCAGACCTCCTAATATAATAACTGATCCCAGAAATACTACAAGAATATCATGTATTGGTTCAGGTAAATCCATTCTGAAATAAAAGATAAAGAAATAAGTCAAAATATTTCATGACCTTACTAAGGATTCAGTAAAGGAACTATTTTTTTATATGAGACCTTTCTAATTGAATGAAAAAGAATGAAAAAAAATGGATATCATTAGATAGATAAAATAAAATTCTTTGGCTAATCCTACTTTATTCTAATTTATTCTAAACCAAAGCTTAGTAATTGGTAATCGTTCTTGAACCAAGGAAGGGGTTTTTATTTTTTCATTTGATTTGTTGAATCCATAACTGTTTGAATTGTATAATCTCCAATTATTGAAACTGGTAACCGACCTAAAGAAATTTGATTATAATTCAATTCGTGACGATCATAAGTGGAAAGTTCATATTCTTCAGTCATTGATAAACAGTTTGTTGGACAATACTCGACACAGTTACCGCAAAATATACAGACACCAAAATCAATACTATAATGAAGCAGTTGTTTTTTCTTAATATCTTTTTCCAATTTCCAATCAACAATAGGAAGGTCTATTGGACATACGCGGACACATACTTCACAAGCAATACATTTATCAAATTCAAAGTGGATTCGACCACGAAAACGCTCTGATGTGATTGATTTTTCATAAGGATATTGAATAGTTACAGGTAAACGATTTGTATGGGATAAGGTAATTATGAAACTTTGTCCAATGTACCTTGCGGCTCGTATTGTTTGTTTGCCATAATTCATGAACCCAGTAATCATAGGTAACATATTTTAGATATCCATCAATAAGATTGATGTTTATGTTTCTTGGGTGAGATAAGTTAGAAATATAGAATATTCATTATTGTTTTCTCTTAATTTCTTATTTTTATTTCTACTTTATAGTGAAACAAGTTGAAAAGAAGTTGTCAATAATAGATTACCTAGAGAAATAGGTAAAAGAAATTTCCATCCAAGATTTAATAATTGATCCATTCTCATCCTAGGTAAAGTCCATCTTGTTGTGATAGGAATGAACAGAAACAAATAAGCTTTAGCTAATGTAATAAAGATACTAATTGCTATTACAAAGACTCTAAACATTTTATTTATTCCAAAAAGTTCAGTAAGAGATATGTACGGAATAGAAAAATTCCACCCACCTAAATAAAGAACTGTTCCAAATAATGAAGAAACTAATAGATTTAGGTAAGAAGCAAGATAAAAGAATCCGTATTTTATACCTGAATATTCGGTTTGATAACCTGCTACTAATTCCTCCTCTGCTTCTGGTAAATCAAAAGGTAATCTTTCACATTCTGCTAGAGAAGATATTAGAAAAACTAGAAATCCTATGGGCTGACGCCACAGATTCCATCCCCCAAAACCATATTTGGACTGTGCCTCAATTATATCAACTGTACTTGAACTGTTAGATAATTCTAGTCGATGATAACATCACTGCTCCCATCGTATTCCAAAACCGTACATGAAACCTAAGCTTCATAAGGCTCCTTTATGGCCACAAAGAAATGTAAGGTAAGGACTAGTTTAGTATTCTTGCTCTCCTTGGACCCTAGGTAAATACAATGTAAAGATAAACTGGATGTTGGAGAGTCCTCAATTCGACCAATAAAATTCTGTCTGCTAGAATAAGAAAAAGCACTTCCGAATGGATCTCATCCCTTATAATAAGAATATTCTAATGAATAGAATCAAAAATTCTTTTTGTTCAGCAATAACTTAAGCCTTCAATAAAATACTGGTTATATTCATAAATAGAAAGATTTAGACATTAGTTAATGAATCATGATAAGAATTTCCATATGCATATGTATCAAGAAAGAAAGATTTTCTTATTATTCCCGTTTTATTCTTTTTTATTTTTTTATTATATTATCATATTGCATTCTATTTGTCTTGTTCCTTTTCTTCTTTCTCAAAACTAAAAAAAAAGGAAAGAAAAGAAAGGATTCATTCGTTCTTGATAGTCATTTATTTCATCAGCAAATAGTAGCATACTCTAGATCGGAATCGTAACTTGATCATTTCTACCAACTCCAAGCCCTTATTATGATTCGTTTTATGCAAAAATCCCTTTTTTTGATACCTTACATTATTTCCATTACTCATCCTTTGCGTACTTTGGTGTTCCTAACTGCCCACTTCTTTTTGATTGATCCCCAGTCTAGTAAGAAATACAGTTGATCTTTTGCATCCGCTTCAAGATATGACGACTAAGAAAAGAATTTGGGGTAAACAACTTATGTTTACTTCCATTTTCTTCTTGTACCTAGGGAATGATATTTTTCTTGTTTTACTGCAAATTGAGGAGCAGTTTTGTTTCACTCATCGAACTGAAATGTTTCATAAAAAAGATGAAGATCTTTCTTCAAGACATTCAATTTCTTTATCTTCACTTACTTTAGAAAGTCTAAAGTTTCTAAATGAAAGAAAGAAATGAAAAAAAAATCTTTTTTTTTCTTTCCTATTCATATTTACATATTTCATTAGATTTCTATTTTCTTGTATTGAAATTCATTGATTTTCTCTTTTCTAGAAAAGAAAAGTTCATGTTCCAACGAATCAGATATTGCTAACACACATAGAGTGAATGGTATTTCATAACTAATCGATTGAGCTGCAGCTCGTAGACCGCCTGAAAAAGAATATTTATTATTTGATCCACATAAGAAGACCAATGGGGACAATACTTGAAAAGGCAATCCATAAAAAAACACCTATACTGAGATCAGCTAAAACAAGGTGATATCCAAAAGGAATTACTAAAGAACTGAGTAGAATTGATAGAAACCCTATAGAAGGTCCGACCCTAAAGAAACGAATATTACCTCTAGATGGGAGAAGATTCTCCTTCAAAAGTAGTTTGGTCCCATCAAAAAATGGGCCAGCATATTCAGGTCCAATACGTTGTTGTATTGCTGCAGATATTTTTCTTTCTAACCACACAATGACTAAGACCCCCATTGTGATTCCTAAGACAAGGGTGAAAATGGGGACAAAAATCCATATGAGTCCATAGACTTCTTTTAAGGATTCTAATCTAGAAAAAGAATTCATAGTTTGTACTTCTGTCGTATCAATTCTCATTTCAACGATCAACTTCTCCCATAATGATATCTATACTACCTAGTATCGTCATGATATCAACCAATTTCATTCTTTGAACTAGCTGGGGAAGAATTTGCAAATTGATGAAACCGGGTGGACGAATTTTCCATCTCCAGGGGAAAACACTACTATCTCCTATGAAAGAAATTCCTAATTTGGGGCCTCTACCCTTACATAAAGTTCTTGTTTGAACAAGGTGAAAGTTTTTTAGTAAGAAATCTATATTCCAAATTCTTCCATTCGGAATTCTTTGTCCTATGAAAACGCCGGTTTTCTAAATTCTCATAAGGTCCTCCAGGAATTCCTTCTAGAGCCTGTTGAATGATTTTTATGGATTCTTGCATTTCACCGATTCTGACTAAGCTAATGTATCGCCTTCTTTTTGCCATTTGACTTCCCAATCAAATTTCTTGTCACACTCATAGCGATCAACTTTACGAAGATCCCATTGGATTCCAGAAGCTTGGTCCTGAGAAACCCCAATTTCTTGTCTCCTCCCCACCAAGAATGCCCACTCCTTCAACTCGTTCAAAAAAAATGGGATTTCGCGTAATGAGTTTTTGATACTCAACAACTTCTGTGAAAAAAGAATCACAGAAAGAAATTTCTCTATCCAGCCATAAGGTCAATCCGCAGCTACTCCTCCGATGCGGAAAGAATTATGCATCATCCGCATACCTGTGGCGGCTTCGAATAGATCATATATGAATTCCCTTTCTCTGAAAATCTAGAAAAAGGGAGTCCCAATATCGGCCATAAAAGGGCCAAGCCATAACAACTATACGGCTCAGCTCCAGCATAAGAACTCTGATAGAACTTGCCCTTTTAGGCACTTGAACACTTTCCAATCGTTCTGGTGCATTTACTGTTATTGCTTCTGTGAACATAGTAGCTAAATAATCCCAACGTGTTACATAAGGCAAATATTGTCTAATTGTTCGGTTCTCCGCTCTTTTTTCCATCCCTCTGTGTAAATAGCCCAATATAGGTTCACAGTCAATAACATCTTCACCATCCAGAGTAACGATCAGCCGAAGAACACCATGCATTGATGGGTGGTGAGGCCCCATATTGACTATTCTCCAATTTTTTTTTGTAGCCGGTACAGTCATCTTTTTTCCTTAATTTATTATTTCATGAATTTCTTAAAATAAAAAAGAAAAAAAAAAAAATACTAATAACTGAACTAAGAAAAAAAGAATTAAAAAATCAAAAGGAACAAGGATAATAATAAGAAACTCAAAGAAGAAATTCAAATTTAATTAACGAGTTTTTGGTTCCCGAATATCTAACTGATCTATTAATTTCTTATAACGCATTTTATTTTTCTTTGACAAATAAGTCAATAATCGTTGACGTTTTCCCAGAATTATTCGTAGACCCCTTTGCGATAAAAAATCTCTTTTGTGCAATTGTAAATGTGAAGTAAGTCTCCGTATCTTATTGGTGAAATGGGATACTTGAAATTCAACAGACCCACTATTTTCTTCTTTTTCTTCTTGTGTAATAACTGAGATCAATGATTTTTTGACCATAAATTAAAGTTTCTATTTTTCTTTTCTTTGAATTTTACCGATCGGGAAAAATAATAATATTTCTTAGGCCAGTTATTTTTATCTAGTATACATCAAAATTGTATTTTATTCATATACTACTTTGTTTTTTATTTATGTGGTTTATGTTTTGTATATTTGATCCAAATATACAAAACATATATGTATTCAGGAACTAGAACAATTGATTTTTACTTAAAAGGATTCCGCTCTTCCTAGTGAAAATTAATACACTATGAAATTAGCATCATGTATTAGAATATTACACAGTGTATATGTTTCGGCTTTTATCTACCTAATAAATTAATCCACTATAAATCTTTTTCATTTTTCATTGGGATTGAATTCATTCTGAATTGTGAATACATATGTATTCTTGACATACTAAAACGACTGCCATTATTGGTATCAAACCAATAGCGATTCATACAAGCTACATCTTCTAATCGATAATTGGGCCAAAGAAACAATTTGAATTTAATGAGATTTTTTCTATCTGTATTAATATGTTTGTTCTCATTGAAAAATTTCCCACATTTTCTTATTTTGTTTTCGTTGCAAAATCTTGGACTTCTATCCACAACATTAAAATTTGGCAAATTGAAACAAATTCGAATTCGAAATTCTCTACGACGTCTGGGAGATAGAATATTTTCAGGAATAAGTAAATCATAATGATTTTTGTCTCCACTCAAAAATATGTTGCTGTGTCGTGCAATGGATTTTTCAACCTCCTTTTTATCAATATATCTTTTTTTTGTGTATTTTGGATTTGTTTGGTGTTTCTTATTATCAACCAATGAAATATCCATAGTTTGATATATAATAGATTTTCCGTTCCTTCGTATAGATAGACAAATTGGTTCAATAATAAATATTCCCTTTCTTATCAATTCTGCAAGAACTAGGTCCTTTTGAATCAGCATTTCATCTAGATTTATTTCACCTCTTTGAATCGAAGATATAGCAATATCCTTTGGATTTATCAGTCTAAGTAGGAGACAATATACCCTGATATTTTTCATTATTTTATTATTCAAGGGATCAGCCCATCTTAGTTGAAAAAGGAAATATTTTTTCAAAAAAAAATCCAGTTCCGTTTCATTCTTGCTCTTATATTGTTTTATATCCTTTTTTAGTTTGAATCTTGCGTAATCTTCTTCAACCTTGGAATTTACTAATTCAAGATCTTTTTTTTTTTTATATGATTTCTTTGGATTTACGTTAATGTTTTTACTTGTTTCATTTATAGAAAAATGAAAAAGGAGTGATTTGATTGGGATGATCCAAGGTTGAATCTTATATACATCAAAAAGTAGCACAAATTCTGGGAAGAACCAAGTTTCTAGATTGGATATAGTATCATGATTTGATGCCGTATGATAGAACCTTTTTTGATTGCATGGGAATGAAAAAAAAAGATCTTTTTTTTTCATTTTTTTTAAATTATTAATTTCAGTCTTAGTATTTTTATGAATCTTGATGCCAATATGTGCATTGGCCCAGATCTCAATATTCTTTCTAAAACAAAGATGAAGAATTCTACAATCAAAATATTTTCTATCCAAACTATTTCTATTTCTATCAATAAGATATCCTTTTTCTAGATAATCATTACTCGGTATACTTACTAATACATAAAATAATTCAGGTTTCAATGTATTGAAATGATATGGAATTTCTTGGTCCCCGTTTCTTTCTAATGTTGATTCAGAAGTGTATAAATTAGGGAGGCTTATGTAATTATAAGATAAAAGATCATATCTGTAATGTTTTTTCCATTTGTTTTTTTGACTCATAAATGAATTTACTGCATAGTCATTTTTTTTCATGGAATAAATGAATTGATATTTTTTATATAAATCCAATTGGTTTGATTCCTTGTTTTTAATCATACAATGTTTATTTATTCTATTTCGGTATTCTTTAGGTACTAATCGAGACCTTTTTTTTTGAGATAAATCGTATTGATAAGAAACTTTTAACCAATTTTTCCATTCGTTCATTACATATGTATGAATTTTTTTATGTCTTGATTTAGAATTAAATATTCCGTGGATCATAAAATAGTTTTTTAAATTATCCTTAAAAAAAGGATAGCTCCCTTGATATTGAAGTACAGGTCTCAATTGAGACTTATTAAGTAATTGATTTTGTGATATTTTGTAAAAAACATATGCTTGGGACAGGGAAGATAAGTTCCAATAAGTATTGGAATTTTGATTGCTATTCTTAGTATTATCAGTATTTGAAAACAATTCTTTTATAGTCAAAATAAAATTCATTGTATTTTGATTTGTTTCATCAATTCCTTCTTGTTCTTTATTTATTTCATTGTTGTAAATGGGTTTATTAAAGATCTTTTTTGTTGATTCAAAGAAAAGTTGTGTATTTATCTTAGAAATGGTAATGGTACATAGCAAAATATCTATGTAGATTTTTTCAATGAATGATTTAATAAAGTAGTGTGATTTACGCATTAATCGGATATTCTTCTTTTTTAATGTTTTCCAAAAATGTTTCTGTGATCCCGATCTTTTATTATCATAAATTATAACTATTTCTTTTTTTTTCTTGTCTTTTGCGGTTCGTTCAATTTGATTCTTGATTTTGATTGTTTTATCAGAAAGATCTTTAATTCTTCTTTCTATTAGTGAATAATTTAACCAATCCATTGTTCGATTTATAACGAACGATTCTCGAAGAATCTTATTATTTCTTTTGAAATCTTTTTTTTTTTCATTCGGTTCATATACTTTTTTTATCCTCAATTCAAATAAGAAATTTGGATTTACTTTCTCCAGTTTTTTCATTATTAGGTTGATAACTCGAACTCTTTTTATGACTCCTTTTGTTTTTTCTTTTATAACTTTTAAAAAGGATTTTATTTTTTTATTGAAAAATTTTAGAACTTGTAAAAATCTTTTTTTTGCTTTTTTTTTTATTTTTTGGAGTTCTTTATAAATAGGTTCAAAAAAAAAAGGTCGTTTCCGGGGAAAACCAAAGGGAAGTTCCGCTTCCATTCCCCAGACTGTTAAAAAACAAAAATTTGTTTTTTTCTCTTTTTTTTTCATTATATTTATATGAGGAGATCGTGCCTTAGATTTTCTCCAAGGTTTTAGACAGAAAGGATATAGAATCTTTATCTGAATACCATTTATTAACCAATCTTGGGGAAATTCTGTTTCTGATAATTGAACACCATTATAGGTACATTTAATATGCATTTCTCTATTCCATTCCTTAAAATCCTCGTCCCACTCGGGAATTTGGAATAATAACATACGGAAAATATTTTTGGCTATTATTAATGAAGGCAATATAATGTATTTTCTAAGAAAAGATTGGGTTACTAACATCAAACCTCTTATTACTTGAGTAAATATAAAGGTATCCCAAGCTTCTGATATTTCTATCTGTTCATTTTTATAGTTTTTTTCCTCTTTATCCTTTTCTTCTTTTGTATCTTCATTTTCAAAATAGGAAATTGTGAATTCTGATTCTTGTTTTCTGTCCATCCGATTCCTAAAAATTAGATTCTTTATATCGTTTATATCGAAAGAGGAAAAAAAAGAAGTTTTGTCTAGACGATCCAAAAAAAGCGGGGAATGTACATTTACTTGAAATAGGTCCCAAATAACTGTTTTACGTCTTTTAGCGCGCATGGATCCTTTGATTAGATTGCGACGAAAATCCGATTGTTGTGAGTAACGTATCAAAGTAACTTCTCCCTCTTCCATTTGATCATCATTTTTATCATTGTTACTAATACTAGAACTATTATAAATACTAGAAATAGAATTGGTATTCTGATCATTATCGTTATCATTATAAATTATCACACGTTTGAATCTTCTTGAATGAATCTGATAATATTCTTCATCTAATTCTTCTTCATTTTCTTCTTCCTCTTCTCCCAAATTCTCGGTTAATTTGTATGACCATCGAGAAACCTTTTTACTGATTTCTTCTAGTCTAATACCAATATATTTCTTTTTCATTTTTTTTTTGTCTTTTGTATATGTTGTAATTACATCAAATACAAATTGCAAATATTTTTCTTGACTTTCTGAATCAATTCCTTTTTCTACGGAATCATTAAGAAGTAGATAATGAATCTTATTTATAAAAAAAGATTCTACTAAATCTTCTGTATCTTTATAAGTATCCATGATTGCACGTGAATCTAATTTTTTTCTCGTTCCTCGATAGGGTCCGTTGAAAAAAGGATCATATTCCTTTGGAAAGCATTTTTTTTTTTTTTCATCATCACATAATATGGTTCTTTTTTCAAGCATATCCAGACTAGAGGATCTCTCATTTTTTTCTATAATTTGGATTCGTCTTCTCAATTCATTGTTCAAATTGCACTTTTTTTTTTCATTAGTATAAATCCAAGAATTATAAAGATCTTCGTCATATAGTTTCTCTATTATGTACAAAGAGATTCTTTGTTCTACCATTTCCGAAAAAGTCGATAAACTGGGCGGATATGTAAAGGAAATTATTTGTTTACCATCACTTGTACATGTAAAAAAAAAAAATTGTGACATTTCATTGCGTAAAGCATTTTCTAATTTATCATTTTTTATATATCGTAATGGATGATTCCATCGTTTATAATTGAAAAAAAAATTGACAAAAGTTGTTTCAATTTTTTTATTCATTCTTTTCTTTTTCTCTTCTTTCAGTCTTCCCAATTCCCAATTCTCTTGATGGGTCTCCAGATCAGAATCTTCGTAAACTGGGCTATCTTGATAGCGTGCCTCTTGAAAGTGAAATTCATCCTTTGTTTTTTCCTTTCCATTCACTCGGATCTCTTCCGTTTCATCTATTTTGTCCAGATCCTCCTTTTCTTCCGAACAAAGGGAAGGGTTTTCTTCGGTGGATCCCTCTTGTTCCTGTTGAATCTCCTTCATTTCGTAAGTTCTTTCTACATCGCTTTCTTCCTTTCTTTCTCCCCCTTCTTCCGTTTCTGAGGTTTCTTTCTCTTTCAATTTCTTAGTGAAAATAGGCGACGGCATTCTGCCTAAATAGTAAACACAGGTGATAAATAAGAGAATACTAAAGATTCGAGCCATAGAATTTCTCAATTCTGACACAAGATACTTATTAGATTGGATAGAATGATTTTGCCGTATCCAGAATAATACCAATCCAACCCATTTCATGAATAAAATGTGACCAATTAACCAACCAACAAAACTACTTGTTAAAAATAAAATCTTGTCGTTGCATCGAAACATATAAATGTTGACTAATCTGGCTAACGTGGAACTTGGTAAAATGAAATGGTTGAATAATTGAAAAATTAGATTATTCAGGAATACACATTGAATGCTGAGATTACGCATTGAATTTCTGGTAGGAGATCCATAATCAAAAAAGTTTTTATGATTGTTCCAGAATAAATGAAACAAAAGATACGGTAAAATTAGGACAGTTATTGTATGAGGTCTACCCAATGCTAGATGCAGAGGCGCATAATAGATCGATATGAACATCATGAGCTGTCCCGCAATAAAACCAGTTGTTGCTGATACCTCCTTCTCGGTTCCCTCTTCCATAACCCGAGCTCGGAGAAGGAAGAGATAAGAGGGCCCTATGGAGAATGTGGTCAGAAATCCATAATAGAGCCCGACCAAAACGACCGAATTTATTATCTTCATGCATAAGGATAATGGATTACCTAGTAGAAAA